CCCGGAAACATTATAATAATCGGAGGGAACGTAGATTAGAGCGCGTCCTGAGGTTTTCCTGTTTCCGGGGGGGTTTACAGGAGTCTTAGACATCTCAGGCGCGTGGGGGGGTAGGGGGGGTTTACCGCGCAAAAACGAAGGGGACGCTCAGGAATATAGTGGTTATAAGGAATATATTATGCTCTTGATATACTCTTATGCAATTCTTATGTAATGTCTATAGAACACTCATACATTTTCGCGCGGGCAAGGAAAATGTACCCCCTTGTCAGTTAGGACCGTATGCGCTCTGTAATGCCAAATGAAAGGAAGACAAAAAAGAGAACCCCTTGCCCCCGTGGAGTGAACGCTCGGCTTGCTGGGTAACGAGGAGTCTCCATTGACACCATTAACTTATGCAAGCGTCGGTAAAGTTATGAGGGATAAGTCAATACATGGACCTGAAATAGGAACCAGATGCCAGGAATAGTGCACTAGGTGAAACCCCCACAATTATTGTCCCTCACCTTCAATAAGAGTGTGCCTTAAGTTATGTGCTTGTTGGTCGGTTCTTACTGATCATTTTAGGTCAAGTTGGCGGGATGCCTGTACTTGGTGTATATGGGGATTTGGACGACAATGCCGAGGTCTTAAATCTCCCCGTCCTTGATTTGATGTTTATGTTGATTTTCCCACAGTTGCTTTATTGATCTCTTGAGTAATGTTGGTGTATGAATGGTTCATGTCAAGGAATGGTGATAATACATATAATGCACTAATGAGCTACTATATTATGGGTCACACCATAGTATGGTGTAAATGCATATATGCACTTACAAATTCTAATCAAAGATTAGTTTAGTTTAGAATCCTAGCTTTGGGAGTTAGGGGTGGGAGTTAGAATCTCCTTTCTTTGAGCAATAGGAAGGATTTAAACCTTCACCTGCCGGTTTACAAGACCGGTGCTCTGGGCGTTGAGCTACTAGTGCTAAGATCATTGAAGAGCTTTGTTCTCTGCTCATCCTGCTAGTGGGGCCAAGACTAAGAAAAGAGTAAAGTACAGTAGAGATGCGACTTGGCCAATGATAATGAAGGGGTGTTCGACGGGCATTCCCCCGATTCAGGTAAGGATTGCAACGTCCGCAACCAGGGTTCAGAATAAGAATTGGGTCACTGGGCGGAAGGTGAGGCCACGTTGTTTAGAGGTGTGGAGGATTGGAACAACTATTAAAACTAGGATGGAAGAGAGAAGGGCTAATACTCCGCCTAGTTTGTTGGGGATTGACCGGAGAATAGCGTATGCGAACAGGAAGTATCATTCGGGCTTGATGTGAGGAGGAGTTACCAGCGGGTTAGCGGGGGTGAAGTTGTCCGGATCCCCGAGAAGGTTAGGTGCGAACAGTGCAAGGGAGGTAAGGGCAAGCAGGAGGGCTGCGAAGCCAAGCAGGTCCTTGTATGAGAAGTAAGGGTGAAAGGAGATTTTGTCTGCGTCGGAGTTTAAGCCAAGGGGGTTATTGGAGCCGGTCTCGTGTAGGAAAAGCAGGTGAACTGCTGTCGCGGCCGCGATGACGAATGGGAAGAGGAAGTGGAATGCGAAAAATCGTGTAAGGGTGGCGTTGTCTACCGAGAAGCCCCCTCAGATTCATTGGACTAAAACGTTTCCGATGTATGGGACAGCCGAGAGAAGGTTAGTGATGACTGTTGCACCTCAGAAGGACATTTGGCCCCAGGGGAGAACGTAGCCCACGAAGGCAGTCATTATTACTAAAAGGAGAAGGACGACCCCGATGTTTCATGTTTCTTTGTAGAGGTATGAGCCGTAGTAAAGTCCCCGACCGATGTGGAGGTAAATGCAGATAAAGAAGAAAGATGCACCGTTGGCATGCATATTCCGGATGAGCCAGCCGTAGTTTACATCTCGACAGATGTGGGCAACGGACGAGAAGGCGGTGGCGATGTCAGAAGTGTAATGCATGGCAAGGAAAAGTCCTGTGAGGATTTGTGAGATTAAGCAGAGGCCGAGGAGTGAGCCAAAGTTTCATCAGACTGAGATGTTTGAAGGGGTAGGTAGGTCAACTACTGCGTCATTTGCAATTTTTAGCAGAGGGTGGGTTTTTCGGAGGCTAGCCATTAAGGGTTCTTGTAGTTGAGTTACAACGATGGTTTTTCGAGTCATTAGTCCTGGTTAAAGTCCTGGCGAGAATTTATGTCATATGTACTTAGTTTCCTTTTGTTTGGTCTTGTTATAGGTTTAATTGCGGTTGCTTCAAATCCCTCCCCATACTTCGCAGCGCTGGGGCTTGTTGTGGTGGCCGGTATGGGGTGCGGGGTTCTGGTTAGCTACGGTGGGCCATTTCTATCGTTAGTCTTATTTCTTATTTATTTGGGGGGAATGCTGGTGGTGTTTGCGTACTCAGCTGCTCTGGCGGCCGAGCCTTATCCGGAGAGCTGATTTAGCGGGTCGGTGGCGATGTATATAGGGGTGTATATCTTTGGGGTGGTACTAGCGGGGGTCCCCCTCTGAAGTGGGTGATATGAGGTGTCGTGGGTTCCAGCGGATGAGCTGGGGGAGCTCTCTGTGTTTCGAGGTGATATTGGTGGGGTGGCTTTAATGTACTCGTTCGGGGGGTGGATGTTGGTCATCAGTGCATGGGTACTATTACTAACCCTGCTTGTGGTCCTGGAGCTGACCCGTGGCTTGAGCCGAGGGACTGTGCGGGCCGTTTAATACATAGCGAACAGGATCGCGAAGGTGAGTGTTAGAAGGAACAGAGTGAGGTAAGTCTTAACTATCCCTCGTTGGGTATTGCTGGTGGTTGTAATGAGGGGTAAATTTGAGTAAGCGACAGCTTTGGGTCCAACTTTCTCCAGCCAGGTCTGATCAACCATTTGGCTTGCGAGCTTTTGCCCTATGAGCAGGCCCAGGTTGGGAACAAGGCGGTGGACTACTGCGGGGAAAAACCCAAGCATGTTGGAAAAGTGGTGAGTTGCTTGATAGGGCATGGGCTTAAACTGTTTGCTCGTAAGGGAGGCCAGTTCTAAGGCAACAATGAGGCCGAGGATGGTCACGGTAAGTGCCGCCAGTTTCAGCAGGGGTGGTATCGTTATCACCGGGGTTTTAAGGGGGAGGATGTTGGAGGTTAGAATTAGCCCAGCGACGATGCTGCCTCAGGCTAGCCGTTTAATAGGGTTGATGACAGCGGGGTTATTCTCGTTGATGGGAGAGAGGGCATTAAACCGAGGGTGGCCCATTGCGACAAAATAAACAAGGCGTAGGCTGTAGACAGCTGTAAAGGACGTGGCCAGAAGGGTTAGGGTGAGGGCTCAGGCGTTTAGGTAGGAGGTGTTGAGGGCTTCAATGATTGCGTCTTTAGAGAAGAAGCCCGCGAGGAACGGGGTGCCCGTGAGGGCGAGGCTGCCGAGGGTAAAGCAAGAGGAGGTGAAGGGGGTCAAGTGGTGCATGCCACCCATTTTCCGGATATCTTGCTCGTCATTAAGGCTGTGGATAATTGACCCGGAGCAGAGGAATAGCATGGCCTTGAAGAAGGCATGCGTGCAGATGTGTAGGAAGGCGAGCTGGGGTTGGTTAAGGCCAATGGTAACCATCATTAAGCCCAGCTGACTGGATGTGGAGAAGGCTACAATTTTCTTGATGTCATTTTGGGTAAGGGCGCAAGTGGCCGTAAATATAGTAGTGAGGGCCCCTAAACAAAGGCAGATCGTGAGAGCAGTTTGGTTGTCTTCTATCATAGGGCTGATACGGACTAGTAGGAAGATGCCTGCCACAACCATGGTGCTTGAATGCAAGAGAGCAGAGACTGGTGTCGGGCCCTCTATCGCGGAAGGAAGTCAGGGGTGGAGGCCAAACTGTGCCGACTTGCCGGTGGCTGCAACGATAAAGCCGATGAGGGGGAAAGTGAGGTCATAGCTCTTGGATGAGGCGACTAGCTGGTGGAGTTCTCAAGAGTTGAGGTTTATAGCCATTCAAGCTATGGCGAAGATGAGGCCAATGTCACCAACACGGTTGTAAAGGACTGCTTGCATCGCAGCAGTGTTGGCGTCCGCTCGGCCGTATCACCACCCGATGAGTAAGAAAGACATGATGCCAACTCCCTCCCATCCGATGAACAACTGGAATAGGTTGTTAGCTGTGACAAGGATAATCATGGCGACGAGGAAGATCAGAAGGTATTTAAAGAATCGGAAAATGTAAGGGTCTGAGTGCATATACCAGGTGGCGAACTCTAGGATGGATCAAGTGACATAAAGAGCAATAGGTGTAAAGATAATTGAGTAGTGGTCAAATTTGATACTCAGGTTAACGTCAAAGGTTAGTGTGTTTATTCAGCTCCAAGAGGTGATGATCATCTCCGTGCCCTCATTAAGAAAGAGGAAGAGAGGGGCGAGGCTGACCAGGAAGGCCATCTTGACGGCGAGTTTAATGTTCGCCGGAAGTCCGGGGTTAACTTCGGGTTTAAGGGTAAGAGTGGTCATGACTGGGTAAGTTAGAAGGAAGAAAATGAAGATGAGACTAGAGGTTATCATAAGGGCTGAGGGTGACATAGCTGCTACTTGGATTTGCACCAAGAGTTTTTGGTTCCTAAGACCAACGGATGAGCTGTTATCCTTTAGAAGCAGTGCCGAGGAAAGCCAGGGAGTCCAACCCTGGGGATAAAGGTTAGCAACCTTCATTGCGAGCGGGCCTCTCTCGGTGGGCAAGAGGGGTTTAACCACTATCTCCAGAATCACAATCTGGCGTTTTCGTTAAACTATGCCTACATCCGAGTCAGCCTCAAATTAGGCCTGGTTTAAAGATAAGGGCGAGGAGGGGGAGCAGGTGGAGGGCCATCAGGAGGTGTTCTCGAGAGAATGAGGGTGGGATGCTAATGATGTGGGCGGGGAGCTGGCCACGTTGGGTCATAAGGAACATGTAGAGGGAATAGCCGGCAGTAATTAAGGTGCCGGTGCCTGTTAAGGCAAGGGTTCATCAAGATCAGTTGAATATGCCGGTGATCACCATGAGCTCGGCCATGAGGTTGGGGAGGGGTGGAAGTGCCAGATTGGCGAGGCTAGCAATAAACCACCAGGTTGTCATCAGTGGCAGGGCCATTTGAAGGCCGCGGGCCAAGAGTATAGTTCGGGTATGAGTGCGCTCGTAGTTGGTGTTGGCCAGGCAAAAGAGGGCAGAGGAGGTTAAGCCGTGAGCAATCATAAGGATCAAAGCTCCCGCGAAGCCCCATGGGGTTTGAATTAGAATGCCCCCTACTACAAGGCCCATGTGACCAACAGAGGAGTAGGCGATAAGGGACTTTAGGTCCGTTTGACGTAGGCAGATAGAGCCCGTCATAATAACCCCTCACAGGGCTAGGACGATAAAGGGGTAGCCAAGCTCCTTTGTTAAGGGGTCTAGAATAATGAGGATGCGCATTATGCCGTAGCCGCCAAGTTTTAGGAGGACAGCGGCAAGGATCATGGAGCCGGCTACAGGGGCCTCTACGTGGGCTTTAGGCAGCCAGAGATGGACGCCGTAAAGTGGTATTTTGACTAAAAATGCAAGCAAACATGCGGCCCACCAAAAGTTGTCTGCATGGCTGGAATAGACAAGGGGTTTGGCGTATTGAAGGGTCAGCATCGAGAGAGAGCCAGTGGTATTTTGCAATAGCAGGAGGGCCACAAGAAGGGGGAGGGAGCCTGCCAGGGTGTAGAAGAGGAAATAGGTCCCCGCGTTTAGGCGTTCTGTCTGGTTTCCTCAGCGGGTGATGAGGAAAAGCGTAGGAATCAGCGTTGCCTCGAATATGACATAAAATATGATAACCTCAGTGGCACTGAAGGCAAGGATGAGAAAGGATTGGAGGCTAATCATGAGAGTAATGTACAGGCGCTGTCGGTGGACGGGCTCGGATGATATGTGGTTCTGGCTTGCAATAATCATAAGGGGAAGAAGCCAGCACGATAGGACAAGGAGAGGGCTCGAAAGAGGGTCGACGCCCATATAGGGTGTAAGGTGGACCCAGGCCGTGTCCCATGGTTTCTTTATCCAAATTAGGCTAAGGACGGCAATCAGCAGACTGTTAGCTGTGGTCGCTTGCCAAACTCATTTAGTGGAGGAGAGTCAAGTAGTTGGGATTAGCATGAGAGTTGGAATAAGGATTTTTAGCATTGTAGGAGGTTAAGGTTTTGGAGGCGATCAGTGCCGTGTGTCCGAGCAGTAGCTACAAGGAGGGCCAGGCCGGCCCCCGCTTCACAGGCTGAAAAAGCTAGGAGGAGTATAGGGGCGACTGAGAAGCAGGTGGACCCTGATTGTAGGGTTCACAGTGAGAGAGCAATGAAGAGAGATAGTATTATGCCTTCTAGGCAGAGGAGGGCGGATAAAAGGTGAGTCCGGTGGAATGTCAATCCCGTGAGGCCTAAAATAAATGCTGTTGAGAAAGCGAAGTGAACAGGGGTCATTAGGCAATTGTGGACTTAAACCACAAGTTTTTGAGCCGAAATCAAATATTTTCCTTAAATTAAGTGCCTATTCAGCCCACTCTAGTCCGCCTTGCATCCACTCGTAAATGAGGCCTAGGGTAAGAAGGATAAGGACGGCAGAGGCTCAAAAGAAAGTCATTAGGGGGGAAGAGAGCTGGTCCCCTCATGGGAGGGGTAGGAGGAGGGCAATTTCCAAATCAAAGAGAAGGAACAAAATTGCGACGAGGAAAAACCGTAGGGAGAAAGGAAGGCGTGCTGTCCCGAGAGGGTCGAATCCACACTCATAGGGGGATAACTTCTCGTAGTCAGGGGTCATCTGAGGGAGTCAGAAGGAGACGATGGCAAGAATAATTGACAGGGCTACAGTGATGGTGATACAAGTTGTGATAAGGCTGGTCATGTACTTTTCCTTGGACTTTAACCAAGACCGGGTGATTGGAAGTCACTTATACTTGTTTTGATACTAGAAAAGTTAAGATCCTCATCAGTAGATGGAGATGTATAGGAATAATCAGACAACATCTACGAAGTGTCAGTATCAGGCAGCTGCTTCAAAGCCGAAGTGATGGCTAGATGTAAAGTGGTATTGAATTTGTCGTAGAAGGCACACGGCTAAGAAGGAAGAGCCAATGATCACGTGTAGCCCGTGGAAGCCAGTGGCCACAAAGAAAGTTGAACCGTAAACGCCGTCAGCAATCGTGAAGGGGGCTTCGTAATATTCGAGGCCTTGAAGGAATGTGAAATAGAATCCAAGAAGGATTGTCACGGCAAGGGACTGAATTGCCTGTTTTCGCTCTGCCTCTATGATACTGTGGTGGGCTCAGGTGACAGTCACTCCTGATGCTAGGAGGACAGCGGTGTTGAGTAGGGGCACTTCAAAGGGGTCAAGGGTTGTGATGCCTGTGGGAGGTCAGCAGCCCCCAAGTTCTGGGGTAGGTGCAAGGCTGGCGTGGTAGAAGGCTCAGAAGAATCCTAGGAAAAAAAACACTTCGGAGGTAATAAACAAGATCATGCCGTAGCGAAGGCCTTTTTGGACAGGAGGGGTGTGATGCCCTTGGAAAGTCCCTTCTCGGACGATGTCCCGTCATCATTGGTACATGGTTAGAAGGAGGAGAGCGGTCCCTAAAGACATTAGGACGGTGGAGTTAAAATGGAACCAGATTGCAAGACCAGATGTCATCAGGAGAGCGGCGACTGCACCTGTAAGCGGTCAAGGGCTGGGGTCGACTATGTGATATGCGTGTGCTTGATGGGCCATTAGACGTTTTCTTGTAAGTAGAGGCTTAAGAGAAGGACGAAGACGTAGGCCTGGATCATTGCGACGGCTACTTCTAGGAGAGTTAGTAGGAAGAGGAGGGCGGCCGTTAGAAGCGCGACGGTAGGTATCATTGGAGCTAGTACAAAGGCAGCGGTTGCAATTAGCTGGATAAGTAAGTGGCCTGCCGTAAGATTGGCCGTGAGTCGGACGCCCAGGGCAATTGGTCGAATGAATAAACTAATCGTTTCAATAATGATTAGGACGGGGATTAGTGGAGTTGGGGTTCCCTCAGGGAGAAGATGGCCTAGCGCCACGGTTGGTTGATTCCGCATGCCAATTAGAACGGTAGCTAGTCAGAGGGGGACTGCAAAGCCCATATTTAAGGACAGTTGGGTTGTGGGTGTAAAGGTGTATGGAAGGAGGCCAAGCATGTTGAGGGAGATGAGGAAAAGTATTAACGAGGTGAGAATAACCGCCCATTTGTGCCCCGGGGTGTTTAAGGGAAGAAAGAGTTGTTGAGTAAATCGATTAATGAACCATCCTTGAAGGGTGAGGAGTCGGTTAGTGATTCATTGTGCGGAAGGTTTGGGGAAAAGAATTCATGGGAGTACTAGGGCGAGGGCAATCAGGGGGATGCCTAGGAAGACGGGGCTTATGAATTGGTCGAAAAAGCTTAGGATCATGGTCAGTTTCAGGGCTCTGTTACGGGGGTTTGAGTGCTTTGGGCTGTTAGCTCATTCGGGAATGTGTAGGCTGCAACTTTAGGTGGGATAACGATCAGGAAGACGAGTCATGAGAAGAGAAGGATGGCAAACCAGGGGGAGGGATTGAGTTGAGGCATGCCGCTAAGGGTGGTTGGTAGTCACCAATCTTTAGCTTAAAAGGCTAACGCTGTACCAGTTTAGCTTCTTAGCGATGCGTCTTGAAGTATGAGGGATGATCAGTTTTCGAAATGTTCGAGTGGAACCGCTTCGACGACGATGGGTATAAAGCTATGATTAGCTCCACAGATTTCTGAGCATTGTCCGTAAAATACCCCGGGACGGGATGCAATGAAAGCTGTCTGATTTAGGCGGCCAGGGACCGCGTCCATTTTAACGCCAAGAGCAGGCACTGCTCAGGAGTGAAGCACATCCTCGGCGGAGACCAGCACTCGAACAGGGGACTCGACGGGGACTACTATACGATGATCAGCTTCTAGTAGTCGGAACTGTCCTGGTGTGAGGTCTTGCGTAGGAATCATGTAGGAATCAAATCCTAGGTCTTCGTAGTCCGTGTACTCATAGCTTCAGTACCACTGATGTCCTATTGCTTTAATTGTAAGGTGGGGGTCGTTGATCTCGTCCATTAGATAGAGAATCCGTAGCGAGGGGAGGGCGATCAGGATAAGGATGACAGCTGGGAGAATAGTTCAAATGACCTCGATTTCTTGTGAGTCTAGAATGTATTTATTTGTCAGCTGCGTGGAGACTATGGCAATAATAATGTAAAGTACTAGTGTGCTAATAAGTAAGACAATTATTAAGGCGTGGTCATGGAAGTGGAGAAGTTCTTCTATTACAGGGGAAGCCGCGTCTTGGAAGCCAAGTTGAGAGGGATGTGCCATTAGTGTTAAGATACGCGGGATTTTAACCCACAATTCGGCCTCGACAAGGCGGCGTAATTACCTGTTTTACTAATATCTTATTAAGAAAGTGACAGAGCGGTTATGTGGTTGGCTTGAAACCAGCTTATGGGGGTTCGACTCCTCCCTTTCTCGTTAATTTGCCTGAACTTGAACAAAGGCAGGCTCCTCGAATGTGTGGTAGGGAGGAGGGCAGCCGTGCAGTCATTCGATATTTGTTGTGGTTAGTGATACATTGAGGACTTCACGTTTTGCAGCGAATGCTTCTCAGAGGATAAATAGGAACATAATTACTGCGATAAGTGAGATAAGGGACCCAATAGAGGAGACTGTGTTTCACAGTGTGTAGGCGTCTGGATAATCTGAATATCGTCGAGGCATCCCGGCCAGCCCAAGGAAATGTTGAGGGAAGAATGTTAAGTTTACACCGACAAACATGACCCCAAAGTGGATTTTAGTTCAAGTGGAGTGAAGTGTGTAGCCTGTAAATAGGGGGAATCAGTGGACAAAGGCTGCAACAATGGCAAAGACAGCGCCCATTGATAGGACGTAGTGGAAGTGGGCGACTACGTAGTATGTGTCGTGAAGTACGATATCTAGCGATGAGTTGGCTAGGACGATCCCGGTTAGGCCCCCAACTGTGAAGAGGAAAATGAAGCCTAGGGCCCAAAGGAGAGGTGTCTCTCATTGGATTGAGCCTCCGTGAAGGGTGGCTAGTCAGCTGAAGACTTTTACGCCTGTAGGAATTGCGATGATCATTGTAGCGGAAGTAAAATATGCTCGGGTGTCTACGTCCATGCCAACTGTGAACATGTGATGGGCCCACACGATAAACCCAAGAAGGCCAATTGCTATTATAGCTCAGACCATGCCCATGTATCCGAAAGGTTCTTTTTTACCGGAATAGTAGGCGACGATGTGTGAAATCATTCCAAAGCCTGGAAGGATCAGAATGTACACTTCGGGGTGGCCGAAGAATCAGAACAAGTGCTGGTAGAGGATGGGATCTCCCCCGCCTGCAGGGTCGAAGAAAGTAGTGTTTAGGTTTCGGTCTGTTAGAAGCATGGTAATCCCGGCAGCAAGGACTGGTAGTGAGAGAAGCAGAAGGACTGCTGTAATTAGGACAGCTCAGACGAACAGAGGTGTTTGGTATTGGGAGATAGAAGGAGGTTTCATATTAATAATTGTGGTAATAAAATTGATTGCCCCAAGAATAGAAGAAATGCCCGCTAGGTGGAGTGAAAAAATAGTGAGGTCAACAGAGGCACCAGCGTGTGCAAGGTTCCCTGCGAGAGGGGGGTAGACAGTTCATCCCGTTCCGGCCCCTGCTTCTACGCCAGAAGAGGCAAGGAGAAGTAAGAAGGAGGGTGGAAGGAGTCAAAAGCTCATATTGTTTATTCGAGGGAAAGCCATGTCAGGCGCGCCGATCATTAACGGGATTAGTCAGTTTCCGAACCCGCCGATCATAATTGGCATTACTATAAAGAAAATTATAACGAAGGCGTGGGCCGTAACGATTACGTTGTAGATCTGGTCGTCTCCGAGAAGGGCGCCGGGTTGGCTTAGTTCGGCCCGGATGAGCAGGCTTAAAGCTGTGCCTACTATTCCGGCTCAGGCACCAAATACTAAATAAAGGGTGCCAATGTCTTTGTGATTGGTTGAGAAGAATCAACGTGTGGTTGCCACAGGTAGGATGGCTGAGGGTTTAAGCGGTGGATTGTAGCTCCACATACAGAGGTTTAAGTCCTCTTCTTATCAAGCTCCGAGGTGTTGTCACATGCAGGATTGCAAATCCTGAGTCGTCGGCTAGCTGTCGACCGGGGCTTAGGCCTTCCCCCGCCTTTTCTATGTTGTCCAAGGCGGGGGAAGGAGTAGATGGATGCTCGCTGGCTTGAGCGCTTAGCTGTTAACTAAGAGTTTGCAGGATCGAGGCCTGCCTATCTAGAAAGGTTTTAGCTTAATTAAAGCGTCTGTTTTGCATGCAGAAGATGTGGGGTAGTGTCCCGCAAGTCTTATCAGGGTCTGGGGGATTCTCACCCCCGCTTAGGGCTTTGAAGGCCCTTGGTCTGGTGCTAACCTAAGTCCCTACAGCGAGAGGAGTGCTAGGGTGGCGGGGGTAATGGGCAGAAGGAGCATGGCCGAGGTAGTGGTGATGGCAAGGGGTAACGTCAGTCGAGTAGACGGAAGCCGTCAAGGCGTGGTGCCAGCGATGGAGTTTGGGGACATAGTAAGGGTCATGGCGTAGGACAATCGCAGGTAGAAGTATAGGCTTAGGAGGGCGCTAAGGGCGGCGACGGTGGCTGTAAGTGCAAGGTCTTGCTTGGTTAGCTCCTGAAGAATGAGCCACTTTGGTATAAAGCCGGTCAGCGGGGGTAGTCCGCCCAGCGAAAGCAGAATTAATGGAGTGAGGGCGGTTAAAGCTGGGGCTTTCGCCCAAGAAGTTGCTAGAGCGTTTACGGTGGTCGAGTTGTTTAGTTTGAATACAAGGAAAGTTGAGAGGGTTATCACGAAGTAGGTGAGAAGGGTCAGTAGGGTGAGGGAAGGCGCGAACTGGAGGACCAAAATTATTCAGCCTAGGTGGGCAATGGAAGAATAGGCTAGGATCTTCCGAAGTTGTGTCTGATTCAAGCCGCCTCATCCTCCTACAAGGGTAGAGGCTACCCCCAGAGCAATGAGGGTGGCCGAGCTAGTGGGCTGAATCTGCAGAAGGAGGGCGAAGGGGGCAAGTTTTTGCCAAGTGGAGAGAATAAGGCCTGTGGTAAGGTCTAGGCCTTGAAGGACTTCAGGGAGTCAGGAGTGAACTGGGGCGAGCCCAATCTTCAGAGCTAGGGCTATGGTGATTAGGGTAAGAGGGAGGGGGTGCGACATTTGCTGAATGTCCCACTGTCCGGTGAGCCAGGCGTTAGTGGTGCTGGCAAATAGTAGCATGGCCGCGGCGGTGGCCTGAGTTAAGAAGTATTTTGTGGTGGCCTCTACTGCCCGGGGGTGGTGGTGTTGAGCTATTAGAGGGATAATGGCAAGGGTGTTTATTTCAAGCCCCATTCATGCGAGAAGCCAGTGAGAGCTTGCAAATGTAATTGTGGTCCCTAGGCCAAGTCCTATGAGTAGGGTGGCTAAAATGTATGGATTCATTAGTAAGGGATGGGCTCTAACCAACATATTTGGGGTATGGGCCCAAAAGCTTTTTTAGCTGACCGTACTAGGAAGTGGTGTAGTGGAAGCACTAAGAGTTTTGATCTCTTAAGGTGGGGTTCGAGTCCCCTCTTTCTAAGGAGATGGGAGGAATCTAACCTCCATTATTCACTCTATCAAAGTGACCCTTTAACTTCAGGCACAGCTCCTGCTTATAGTTGGGGCGGTAGCCCCGCGAAGGCAGTTGGCAGTGCAAGGTGTCAGATAACAAGGGCCAGGGTGAGGGGAAGAAAATTTTTCCAAATCAGGTGCATGAGCTGGTCGTACCGGAACCGCGGGTAAGATGCCCGCACCCAAAGGAAGAGCACGGAGAGAAGGGCCGCCTTCGTCATGAGGTTTACCGCAGTGAGCTCTGGGAAAGCCGGTACGTGGGAGGCGCCAAGGAAAAGAGTAGCAGAGAGTGTATTTATGAGTAGAATATTTGCGTACTCGGCTAGGAAAAATAGCGCGAAGGGCCCGCCCGCGTACTCAACGTTAAAGCCCGACACCAGCTCGGACTCACCTTCTGTTAGATCAAAGGGGGCACGGTTGGTCTCGGCTAAGGTTGAGATATATCATATTGCCGCTAGGGGTCAGGCAGGTAGAACTAGTCAGACAGTCTCTTGGGCGATGTTGAAAGTCTGTAGGGTGAACCCGCCAGTAAAAATAATAATATTTAGCAGGATTAGTCCGAGGCTCACCTCATAGGAGATGGTTTGAGCTACGGCTCGTAGGGCCCCGATCAGGGCATATTTGGAATTTGAGGCCCATCCTGAGCCAAGAATAGAATATACCGCGAGGCTGGACATGGCGAGAATAAAGAGGATGCCAAGGTTTAGGTCGGCAACCGGATAGGGAAGGGGTATGGGGACTCAAAGGAGGAGGGCTAGGGTAAGGGCAAGTATTGGGGCAAGAAGAAATAGAACCGGGGATGCGGTGGAAGGCCGAACAGGTTCCTTAATGAATAGCTTTACCCCGTCTGCAATGGGCTGAAGTAGTCCGTAAGGTCCAACGATATTAGGGCCTTTCCGCAGCTGCATGTAGCCCAAGACTTTTCGTTCAAGGAGGGTTAAGAAGGCGACGGCTAAGAGAACGGGGACAATGAAGGCCAAAGGGTTGACAATGTGGGTGATGATGGTAGAGAGCATAGTTAAAAAGAGGATTTGAACCCCTGTGGAAAGGGCTTAGGCCTTCTGCATTTCGCCGGGCTCTGCCACTTTAACATGCCATGCTCTCAGGCCGGTGGGCATGCCCCCTTACCTATTTTAGTTGTTTTCACTAGGTGGGGGTGAGGCGTGCCTTGAGCATTGGCCCCTCCTTTTCGGTCCTTTCGTACTAGAAAAGGTCACACCATAGATAGAAACTGACCTGGATTACTCCGGTCTGAACTCAGATCACGTAGGACTTTAATCGTTGAACAAACGAACCCTTAATAGCGGCTGCACCATTAGGATGTCCTGATCCAACATCGAGGTCGTAAACCCCCTTGTCGATATGGGCTCTAAAAGAGGATTGCGCTGTTATCCCTAGGGTAACTCGGTCCGCTGATCGGCAGTAGCCGGATCTAAAATGGTCAGAAATTCTGTTCCTTAGAGCGGTTAGCTCTTAGTTCTGGAAATATGGTGTTTCCACTCCACATGGGGGTTATTTGTCTCCCCAGGGTCGCCCCAACCAAAGACATTAGGACAGGGCTCACTTAGTTCGGCCCATTAAGCTGGGGTGTTTGACGTGATCTGTCTTAGTGTCTAAAGCTCCATAGGGTCTTCTCGTCTTATGTTGTTATTCCCGCTTCTGCACGGAAAGATCAATTTCATTGGCTAGAAAAAGGAGACAGCTAAGCCCTCGTGATGCCATTCATACAGGTCTCCATTTAAAAGACAAGTGATTGCGCTACCTTTGCACGGTCAAAATACCGCGGCCGTTGAACTCATAGTCACTGGGCAGGCGGGACCTCTTATTCGTTAATTTTGCAAGAGGCGATGTTTTTGGTAAACAGGCGAGGCTTCAGGTGTTTGCCGAGTTCCTTCTTTCTCTTTTAGCCTTTCCCTTTAGGCACACCAGTGTGGGGTTAACGGTTAGTTCCTGGATATTTTTCTGGTGTGGTTTTTTGTTGTCCAGTGCCCTCTTCTATTGGGGCCGTTAAGTTTCGGTGGCGGTTCGTTCCGATGTACACTTGTGCTTGGGAGAGGGCCGGGGCCCTCTTATTACTCATGTTAGCAGGATCGCTCCCATGGCGGCATGGGACGGCTTGATAATCGTAGGGGTTAAGGTAAAGTTATCGGGATCGAAGGATTAATTAAAATGTCTGAGCTTTAACGCATTCCGCAGGGATGGCTGCTTTTAGGCCCACCCTAACATTTTGTCCTTTTTTATTTTGATCTTTATCCTCCTGGGAAAGTTGTGTCTTTTTTCAAAGGGGCTGTACCCCCTTTGACTAACTCCCTAGGTTTCTTGTACAACGAGTGGTGGTAATACCAAGTTGAAGGAAGAAGCCTAAAGGCTGAACTCCTATCCATCTCTCAAGCAACCAGCTATAACTAAGTTCGGTAGGTCTGTCACCGCTACTCGAAGCTCTTCCCACTCTTTTGCCACAGAGAAGGGTGTGCCCTAGTTGACAGGCTGTCTTGGAGTAGCTCACTTAGTTTCGGGGTTTTAAACTAAAACAAGTTTTGCTTAAATTTTACTAACTAAATCATGATGCAAAAGGTACGAGGGGTAATCTCTGCTTTTCTAAGCTTCACTGGGTTGTTTCATTTCTCTTTCAGCAGTCCCTTGCGGTACTTTCTTTATAGCGCCGTAGGCTCCTTTCTGTCTCCCATACTAGGATGGTAAAATGGTTTGTTTAAGCATGTTTAGTGCGTGAGGGTTTATAAATAGTGGTTTGTTGGTTGTGATGAGGCGGGCTAGCTTTTGGGCGTCAGGGTAATCCGGTTTGCACGGATGTCTTCTCAGTGTAAGGGAGATGCTATACGTTATTTAGCTATACTCTGGTTTTTCCAAGCGCACCTTCCGGTACACTTACCATGTTACGACTTGCCTCCCCTTTGCAGCTTTGGTTCATTAGTAATATATTTTAGTGAGTCTTGGGGAGAGTGACGGGCGGTGTGTACGCGCTTCAGGGCCGATTTCAGTGGAGCGTACTGGTCCCCTCTTACTACTAAATCCTCCTTCAGGCACGCTTTTCAGAATACCATTCGTTTTCATTAGAGTCTATTGAATGTAGCCCATTTCTTCCCTCCTCATTCGCTACACCTCGACCTGGCGTTTTTGGCTTTGCCGGTCTTGCTTACTATGGGGTCTTCACAGGGTAAGCTGACGACGGCGGTATATAGGCGGACAAGACAAGAAAAGGTGAGGTTAAACGGGGATTATCGGTTCCAGAACAGGCTCCTCTAGGTGGATCTAAAGCACCGCCAAGTCCTTTGGGTTTTAAGCTAATGCTCGTAGTCCCCGGGCGGATAATATAGGTACGGTATTATCAATTTTTAGGGCTAAGCATAGTGGGGTATCTAATCCCAGTTTGTATCTTAGCTTTCGTGGAGTCAGGAAAGGTAAAGCCACTTTCGTAATTGAGTTTCATTTATTCATATGCGTATAACAGCTTTGAAGTCGTTCGGCTTTAGTCAGGTGAAAATCTTAACCACTCTTTACGCCGAAGGCTATCAACTTGGGTCTCTCGTATAACCGCGGTGGCTGGCACGAGATTTACCGGCCCTCTTAGCACTAACTAAGTCAAGCTTTCGCTTATGGCTTAATATTTATCACTGCTGAATTCCCTTGGGGGTGTGGCTAAGCAAGGCGTCGTGGGCTAATGTGTATGTGCCTGATACCAGCTCCTTGTCTCCAATCAGGAGACGGTAGGGCATTCTCACGGGGTGGCAGATACTGGCATGTGTAAGTCTGGCTAGAGCTGACAGCAAAGTCAGGACCAAGCCTTTGTGCTCTCGGAGCTTTCTAGGGCTCATCTTAACAGCTTCAGTGTTATGCTTTAATTAAGCTACGGCAGC